TGATCTACAACCCTTTTCGCTCCGCTTAGCTGTAACCCCCTCTCGGGGTATTTTAGTGATAGGTTCTATAGGAATTGGACAATCCTATTTGGTCAAATACCTAACGAAAAACTCCTATCTTCCTTTCATTACGATATTTCTGGACAAGTTCCGGGATACAGTTTTTCGTTTTGCTGATGATGATGATGACAGTGATGCCAGTGATGATGAGATCGAGATTTTTATTGATGCTCGTGACCCTATTGAGGCTATTAATCAAGATATTCATGTTTTTGACGATATGGATATTGATTTTGATCCTAGTATCTATAGTTTTGAGGAGAGAGATGCTCATGACGATAAGATTAATATGGAGCTGGAACAGCTAACTAGGATGGATGCGCTAACTGAGGAGATGGACACGGTGTGGCGCGTAGCCCAATTTTATATCAGCCTTCAAATCGAATTAACAAAAGCAATCTCTCCTTGCATAATATGGATTCCAAACATTCATGAGCTGCATTTTAGGGATTCGGGTTCCTTCTCCCTCGAGCTATTAGTGAACCTTCTCTCCTGGGATTGTGAAAGATCTTCCACTGGAAATAGTCTTGTTATTGCTTCGACCCATTTTCCCCAATTCGTGGATCCCTCTCTAATAGCTCCGCATAGATTAGATACGTGCATTAAGGTACGAAGGCCTCTTATTCCACAACAACGAAAGCACTTTTTCACTCTTTCATATACTAGGGGATTTCGCTTGGAAAAAAAAGCGTTCCAGGCTAATGGATTCGCGGCCATAACCATGGGTTCCAATGCACAAGATCTTATAGCACTTACCAATGAGGCCCTATCGATTAGTATTTCACATGGGAAATCAATTATAGACGAAAATACAATTAGATTCGCTCGTCATAGACAAACTTGGGATTTGCGAGCCCATGTAATACCGGTTCCGAATTCTCCGCTCCTTTTCTATCAGATAGGAAGGGCTGTCGCACAAAATTTACTTCTAAATAATTGCCCCATAGATCCGATATCTATCTATTTGCAGAAGACATTCTGTAACGAAGGGGATTTTTATTTGTACAGCTCGTACGTCGAACTTGGAATGAGCACGAAGAAATTAACGATACTTCTTTATCTTTTGAATTGTTCTGCCGGATCGGTCGCTCAAGATCTTTGGTCTCCACCCGAACCAGAGGAAAACAATAGGATCGCTTATGGTAGACTCGTTGAGAATGATTTTGATCTAGTTCATGGCCTATTAGAAATAGAAGGCATTCTAGAGGGATTCTCACGGACAGATCTAGAGGGATGCTCACGGACAGAAAAAGATTGCAGTCAGTTTGATAAGGATCGAGTGCCATTGCTTCTTCGGCCCGAACCAAGGAATCCCTCAGATATGATACAAAATGGATTTCAATCTATGATTGATCAGAAATTTATCTATGAATCGGAGGAGGTGTTTGTAGCGGGGGAAAAAGTCAACCCGCAGAAGATGTTCTCCAATTTCATAGTTTGGGCTCCTAGAATATGGTCCCCTTGGGGCTTTCTATTTGATTGGGTCGAAAGGACCAATGACAATGAATTGGGAGTTCCCTATTGGTCCAGTTCATTTTGGGCCAAGCAGATCCAGTTCGTTCTTGCGGACTATGAAGAGGATGAGCTTGAAGAGAATGATCAAGAGAATGATTCGTATTATGATGAAGATGAAGTTGAACCGAATCCTAATCCTCTTGAAGCGGATGAGCAAAAGAAGGAGAGGGGTGTGTATTATAAGCTTGACGATCAAGATAACGATGGGTTTGAACCTCAATTTGACAGGTTTAATTATGAAGTCGGTGATAAGTTTTACGAGGCGTTCTTGCAGAGTATATACCTGACACGAGCTAGAATTCGAATTTCCAAAGAACAAGTCCTTTTTCGAATAAGCCAATTCATTTGGAACCCTGGAAATCCATTCTTTGTCCTATCCGAAGATCCGGCCCTTGCCTCTATGTTTTCACATCGAGAATTCTTTGCAGATGCAGATGAAGAGATATTAAAGTGGTTTATTACTTCCGAAATCAAATCTATGAGAAAAAGCTGGATTTTCGAGGAGACGCAAGAAAAGCGCTTCGAAGGGTTGAATCATCGCCGGAGATGGCTTAGAAGAACCAATAGTTCTAATGGATCTTTCCGTTCTAATACTCTATCCGAGAGTTATCAGTATTTATCAAATCTGTTCCTATCTAACAGAACACTATTGGATCAAATGCAAAAGACATTGGTGAGAAAAAGATGGCTTTTCCCGGATGACATGCAAAATTTTTTCATGGAACAATATGCTACTGCTGAAACACGGAAGAATTGAAATCTTAGATCAATACACTATGTATGGATGGTATGAACTGCCTAAACAAGAATTCTTGAACAGCGAACAACCAGTTCAGATATTCACGACCAAGAAGTACTGGATTCTCTTTCGGATAGGCCCTGAAAGGCGAAGGAAGGCAGGCGTATATTATTGAATTCCCCCGAC